CGGTTTGGGGAATGGAAGCTGAACTTCCTTTTGGTTCTCCCCGAAAAAGACCTTCTTTTGTTGAGCCCATTTTTAAAGAACTCAAAAAAAAAATGACAAAATTGAAAAATAAATATTTTCTAGTTTTAAGAGTTTTAAAGGGAAGAACAAACTTTTTTCTAACAGTCTCAAAAGAAACAAAAAATTGGGTCATCAAAAGTGTTCTATTTATAAAAAGAATAAGAAAAGTACTTTCAAAAGTAAATAAAATTCTGTTATTTAGATTGAGAGAAGTATATGAATTAAGTGAAACTAAAAAAGAAAAAGATTCGATAATCAACAATCAGATAATTCATGAATCGTTTAATCAAATTCGATCTACAGATTGGACAAATTATTCCCTGACAGAAAAAAAACTGAAGGATCTGACTGATAGAACACGCACAATTCGAAATCAAATAGAAAAAATTACAAACGACAAAAAAAAAGTAACTCCAGGAATAAATATTAATTCTAACAAAACAACTTATAATGCCAAAAGACTAGAATCACTAAAAAATATTTGGCAAATATTAAAAAGAAGAAATGCTCGATTAATCAGTAAATTACATTATTTTATAAAAATTTTCATTGAAAGAATCTACATAGATGTCTTTCGGTGTATCATTAATATTCCCCAAATCAATATACAACTTTTTCTTGAATCAACAAAAAAAATGATTGATAAATACATTTACACTAATGAAACAAATCAAGAAAGAATTAATAAAACAAATCAAAATACAATTCACTTTATTTCGACTATAAAAAAGTCACTTTATAATATTAGTAATAGTAAAAGGAATTCACCTATTTTTTGTGACTTATCCGCCTTGTCACAAGCATATGTATTTTACAATTTATCCCAAACCCACTTGGATAAATTAAGATCTGTTCTTCAATATCACGGAACATCTTTTTTTCTTAAGACTGAGATAAAGGATTCTTTTGGAACACAAGGAATAATTCATTCTGAATTAAGATCTAAGAAATTTCGGAGTTATGGAGCGAATCAATGGAAAAACTGGTTAAGAGGTCATTATCAATACGATTTATCTCAGATTAGATGGTCTAGATTAATCCCACAAAAATGGCGAAATAAAGTCAATCAATGTCGTACAGCTCAAAAGAAAGATTTAAAGAAATGGAATTCATATGAAAAAAACCAATTACTTTATTACAAAAAACAAAAAGATTCTGAAGTATATTCATTATCGAATCAAAAAGATAATTTTCAAAAATACTTTAAATATGATCTTTTATCATATCAATCTATTAATTATGAAACTAAGAGGAACTCATATATTTCTGTTTATGGATCACCATTACAAGTAAATAGGAATCAAAAGATTTCTTATAATTACAACACACCTAAAGGCAAATTATTTGATAAATGGGGGGGTATTCCTATCAATAATTATCTAGGAAGAGGTGATATTATGTATATGGAAAAAAATCCAGATAGAAAATATTTTGATTGGAAAATTCTCAAGTTTTGTCTTAGAAAAAAAGTCAATATTGAGGCCTGGATCAAGATCGATTCCAACAGTAATAAAAAAACTAAGATTGGAACTAATAATTACCCAATAATTGATAAAATTGATAAGAAAGGTCTTTTTTATCTTACAATTCATCAAGATCTAGAAATCAATCCACCCAACCATAAAAAAATCTTTTTTGATTGGATGGGAATGAATGAAGAAATACTAAATTGTCCTATATCCAATCTGGAACTTTGGTTCTTCCCCGAATTTGTGCTACTTTATAATGCATATAAAATGAAACCGTGGATTATACCAAGAAAATTACTTCTTTTAAATTTGAATATAAATGAAAATGTTAGTGAAAATAAAAACGTCAATGGAAAGCCAAAAGGGAATTTTTTTATACCATCGAATGAAGAAAAAAAATCTTTTGAATTAAAGAATCGAAATCAAGAAGAAAAAGAACCCGCAGATCGACGAGATCGTGGTTCAGATGCACAAAACCAAAGAAATCTTGGATCCCTTCTCTCAAACCAACAAAAAGATATTGAAGAAGATTATGCGGGATCAGACATGAAAAAACGTAAAACGAAAAAACAATACAAGAGCAACACGGAAGCAGAACTAAATTTCTTCCTGAAACGATATTTGCTTTTTCAATTGAGATGGGACGATGCTTTGAATCAAAGAATGATCAATAATATTAAGGTATATTGTCTCCTGCTTAGACTGAGAAACCCAAGAAAAATTACTATATCCTCTATTCAAAGAAGAGAAATGAGTCTAAATATAATGCTGATTCAGAAGAATTTACCTCTTACAGAATTGATGAAAAAAGGGATATTGATTATTGAATCGGTTCGTCTGTCTGTAAAAAATGATGGACAATTTATTATGTATCAAACCATAGGTATTTCATTGGTTCATAAGAGTAAACGCCAAATTAATCAAAGATATCGAGAACGAGGATATGTTGATAAGAAGAATTTTGATGAATCTATTTCAAAACATCAAAGAATGACTGGAAATAGAAATAAAAATCATTCGAATTTACTTGTTCCTGAAAATATTTTATCATCTAGACGTCGTAGAGAATTGAGAATTTTAATTTGTTTCAGTTCAACGAATAAAAATGGTGTGAATAGAAATCCGGTATTTTGTAACGAGAACAACGTAAAAAACTGGAGTCCATTTTTGGATGAAAGTAAACATCTTGATAGTGATAAAAATGAATTAATTCAATTAAAGTTCTTTCTTTGGCCGAATTATCGATTAGAAGATTTAGCTTGTATGAATCGCTATTGGTTTGATACGAATAATGGCAGTCGTATCAATATGTTAAGACTACGTATGTATCCACGATTGAAAATTGGTTAATGTTAATACCGTATTTTTCCTATATATCCTATACCGTATATGATATATGAAAGTAAACAGATGTACACATACCTTGTCTTACATCCCATTCTAATATACGTCAATAAAGTATCAATTAGATAAAAAGTGAATTGAATCAAAAAAATCTTCTTCATTTTCGGTTTAAATATAAATTATTCGCTTTTGTGAGTGCAAAAACGTACCATCCTTTTATATCCCTATTCGAATCCAATTTGATTAATTCATTTTAATTGATAAAATTAGGAGTCGATAAAGAAATTAAGATAATTATGTATATCACATTCAAATTACTGGCATTATTATTTCTGATCGATAAAATTACATATCTGTAAAGTAAAAAAAGGAGGAGGAAATTCTTTTATGGTCAAAAATTCATTCATTTCCGTTACTTCACAAGAAGAAAAGAAAGAAAACAGGGGGTCTGTTGAATTTCAAGTAGTCAGTTTTACCAATAAGATACGGAGACTTACTTCACATTTGGAATTGCACAAAAAAGACTATTTATCTCAGAGAGGTCTACGGAAAATTCTGGGAAAACGTCAACGGCTATTGGCTTATTTGTCAAAAAAAAATAGAGTACGTTATAAAGAAATAATTGGTCAGTTGGATATTCGAGAGATAAAAACTCATTAATTTGAAGAATCTTTTTGATCGTTTAAATTTTGATGAACTTCTTTTTTTTTTTCACTTTCAGCAATTCATGGAAGAATGAATGGGGAAAAACCTATGACTGCACCAGCTACAAGAAAAGACCTCATGATAGTCAATATGGGTCCTCACCACCCATCAATGCATGGTGTTCTTCGACTCATCGTTACTCTAGATGGTGAAGATGTTATTGACTGCGAACCAATATTGGGTTATTTACACAGAGGAATGGAAAAAATTGCAGAAAACCGAACAATTATACAATATTTGCCTTATGTAACACGTTGGGATTATTTAGCTACTATGTTCACAGAAGCAATAACTGTAAATGCACCAGAGCAGTTAGGCAATATTCAAGTACCTAAAAGGGCGAGCTACATCAGAGTCATTATGTTGGAGTTGAGTCGTATAGCTTCGCATTTGTTATGGCTTGGCCCTTTTATGGCAGATATTGGGGCACAGACCCCCTTCTTCTATATTTTTCGAGAACGAGAATTGATATATGACCTATTCGAAGCTGCCACCGGTATGCGAATGATGCATAATTATTTTCGTCTCGGAGGAGTAGCTGCTGATCTACCTCATGGATGGATAGATAAATGTTTAGATTTTTGCGATTATTTTTTAACAGGGGTTGCTGAATATCAAAAGCTTATTACACAGAATCCTATTTTTTTAGAACGAGTTGAAGGAGTAGGCATTATTGGCGGAGAAGAAGCAATAAATTGGGGTTTATCAGGACCAATGCTACGAGCTTCCGGAATACAATGGGATCTTCGTAAAGTTGATCATTATGAGTGTTACGACGAATTTGATTGGGAAGTACAATGGCAAAAAGAAGGGGATTCGTTAGCTCGTTATTTAGTACGAATCAGCGAAATGACAGAATCTATAAAAATTATTCAACAGGCTCTAGAAGGAATTCCAGGGGGGCCCTATGAGAATTTAGAAATCCGACGCTTTGATAGAGTAAGGGATCCCGAATGGAATGATTTTGATTATCGATTCATTAGTAAGAAACCTTCTCCGACTTTTGAATTATCACAGCAAGAACTTTATGTAAGAGTCGAAACCCCAAAAGGAGAATTGGGAATTTTTCTGATAGGAGATCAGAGTGTTTTTCCGTGGAGATGGAAAATTCGCCCACCCGGTTTTATAAATTTGCAAATTCTTCCTCAGTTAGTTAAAAAAATGAAATTGGCTGATATTATGACGATACTAGGTAGCATAGATATCATTATGGGAGAAGTTGATCGTTGAAATGATAATTGATACAACAGAAGTACAAGCTATCAATTCTTTTTCCAGATTGGAATCCTTACAAGAGGTCTATGGGATCATATGGATGCTTGTCTATATTTTGCCTACTGTATTAGGAATCACAATAGGTGTACTAGTAATTGTTTGGTTAGAAAGAGAAATATCTGCAGGGATACAACAACGTATTGGACC